TGAAGTATTGAAAAAACTCATATAAGCAAAAAATCTCAAATATCCTTGATCATGAGACATATAATTGTCACTATAAATAAGAACCATAATTCCAACAGTAGTAATTAAGATTGACATAATAGAAGTAAGTGGATCGATCAAGTAGGTGAACTCTAAAGAAAAGTCATTATTGATGGTCCAAGACCATACATATTGATAGATATAACTGTTATTTATTTGCTGAATAGGCAGATTGGCTGAAAAAATCATAACTATACTTAACAATAAAACACTAGGAAAAGCCCACATGCGGCGAAGATTTTTTGTTGCCTTCGGGAAAAGGAGAAGTCCCACTCCTATTAATATAGGAATTATAACTGGAATGAAAGGTATGATCCATGAATATTGATATGTATATTCCATAAAAATAAATAAATAAAAATCTTTTATTCTTAATTATTAATTAACTGTTTCTGATTCACCAGCTCTTATTTTTTTTTGAAAGGAATCTGTTAATAAAAAAAATTAAGATATGTAAAACTAAAATAAAATTTTATATTCTTAATTATTATAAATTTTTTCCAAATACTTCAAACAAAACAAAATATTTCAAATCAAGAAGTTTAAATTGGTCAAATGAGATGACCAAGCTACTATTGAAAAAGAAATACTTACTTTTTTTTTTAATGATGTATACTTTAACACATTAACTACGAGTCTCATTTGAATTTGAAAATTTTAATTAGGTGCACTCTTTTTTCGCGTTTGACTAATTAAGCAATTAATATAAAAAAAATTAAGGGTTGGTTTCTTAAACTTTTTGATGTATTTTATTACATGTATAAATATAGCACGATGAAAATAAACAATATAAAGGAACAACCACTTTGGTTTATATTTTTGTATTTTTTTATGAAGAGAGTATAATTTAGACTATAAATAGATAATTATATACTATAAATAGATAATTATATAATTATATAGAATTATATAGTAAGTAAAGAACAATTGGTTTTGAACAATAGATGTCTTTCACATCCAACTATAGAAATGAATACTCTATCATAATTTTTTAATGGCAGTTCCAAAAAAACGCACTTCTATATCAAAAAAACGAATTCGTAAAAATATTTGGAAAATGGAGGGGTATTGGGTAGCATTGAAAGCTTTTTCGTTAGCGAAATCGCTTTCTACAGGGAATTCAAAAAGTTTTTTGTACAACAAGAAATAAATAAATAATTAAACATTGGAATAGTCTGAATCTATCTCTGACTCTAAAAAAAGTTCTAAAAAAAGTATAGTTTTCTTTTTAATTTCGTTTCTAATTTATATATTTATATATCTTATATATCTAATTTATATATAATAATTTAGATTATTCTTTTATTATTTTATTATTATTCTATTATCTTTTATATTATTTATATTATTCTATTATCTTTTATATTATTCTATTATATATAATAATAGAATAATTTTTAATTATACTTAAAAAAGAAATTAAAATAATAAATAATTATTAATAAATAATTATAATAAAAAATAAAAAGTAATGATTCCCATTCCTTAATGTTTTGAATGGATAAATATTAAATTGAATTCGTTTTGCTATTTTGGTATGTAAAATAAGAATTATTTTGTATACTTTATTTTTAAAATGATATTTTTTTTGTCAAACAAAAAAAAGAATAAATACAAGATCTAAAGTTTCAGCTGTCTTTTTAGTAAAGTTTTGTCTTTTTATATTTTTTATTATATATTATATATATACTATTTTTTATAGAACAACAAATATAAGATTTTTAATCCAAATTAATGAGTTGTTGAAACTAATTTTTTAAGTTTCAAATTTCTTTTGTAATTTTCTGAACAATCATTAAAAAAAAATAATTATCAATATATATACTCCTTATCCTTATATATATACCTTATATACCTCGTATAAAATATCCACCTAAATGGGACAAGAAGTTTTTATCAATGGATATTTTATACGAGAAATGTATCAATTTTGGTCATCAAAAATAAAATTTTTTTTTTTTAGGAGAGTATAAACTATAAGAACTCCATTGTTAAGTTAAATAAACTTAACACTCTAAATATTATCTAAATATTAAATTAAATAATAAAAAATAAGGATTATTATTGGGAATACGTTTTAAATCACTATTTTTAAAACGAGTTTTGATTCATCAATTTCTTTATTCATGAATTTAAATGTTTCCTATAAAACTAAAAAATATTGAATGATTGAGTACTTTAACCTAGACGATTAAATAAAAATAGGTTATTATGATTTCGAACAAGCCGCTATGGTGAAATCGGTAGACACGCTGCTCTTAGGAAGCAGTGCTAGAGCATCTCGGTTCGAGTCCGAGTGGCGGCATGGCATCTTATAAAAGAGTAAGTCCTATAATGAATTCAATTCCCGATTTCCATTCCTATAATTTCGAGAATCCCCCCTTTTTTATTTTAAAAATTTTTTTATGATATTTTCAAGTTTAGAGCATATATTAACTCATATATCTTTTTCGGTTGTTTCAATTGTAATTTCAATTCGTTTGATAATCTTATTAATTAATGAAAGCGCAGGACTATATGATTCATCAGAAAAGGGCATAAAAACTACTTTTGTCTGTATAACAGGATTATTAGTTACTCGTTGGATTTATTCGAGACATTTACCCTTAAGTGATTTATACGAATCATTAATTTTTCTTTCATGGAGTTTGTCCATTATTTGTATGGTTCCGTATTTAAAAAAAAATATAAACCATTTAAGCGCAATAACCGCGCCAAGTGTTATTTTTACCCAAGGCTTTGCTACTTCTGGTTTTTTAACTGAAACGCATCAATCCGTAATATTAGTACCCGCTCTACAATCTCATTGGTTAATGATGCACGTAAGTATGATGGTATTGGGCTATGCAGCTCTTTTATGTGGATCATTATTATCAGTAGCTCTTATAGTCATTACATTTCGAAAAGTCATAAGGGCTTTTGAGAAAAAGAATAATGATTCATTTTCATTTGATGAGATCCAATACATGAATGAAAGAAACAACGTTTTATGGAACATTTCTTTGATCTCTTCTAGGAATTATTATAGATCTCAATTGATTCAACAATTGGATCATTGGAGTTATCGTATTATTGGTATAGGGTTTATCTTTTTAACCATAGGTATTCTTTCGGGAGCAGTATGGGCAAATGAGGCATGGGGCTCATATTGGAATTGGGATCCGAAGGAAACTTGGGCATTTATTACTTGGACCGTATTCGCGATTTATTTACATATTCGAACAAATAAAAATTTTGAAGGTGTAAATTCCGCAATTGTAGCCTCGATGGGATTTCTTATAATTTGGATATGCTATTTTGGGGTCAATCTATTAGGAATAGGGCTACATAGTTATGGTTCATTTACACTAACATCTAACTGAAGAAAGAACCTAACGAACACAAGCAAACATGGGACAGCATATATATAAGAAAACATTGTGTAAGCCTTCGAGAACCTTTTGAATCAAAGTAGTGATTCAAAAGGTTCTTACAAAGGCCAACCATATCTGGTTAAAAGTCTAATTCATTTTTTTATTTTTAACTTAAGTTAAAGTGAAACTTAAGAGAAGAAAAAATACTTATTATTTTATTGTTTTTTTAATTGTACAACGAATTTTTTAAAACATCCTATTATTATTATAGTATAGGATTGCTGTTTGATTTTTGATTTTATTCATGAAAATTATCTATAAAAATAGATAGAGATAATATCTTCGACCTTGTCAACTGATAGTGATAAAATGAAATCCGGATAAAAACCAATACCTATTACAGGTAAAAGGATAGAGATCGAAACAAATAACTCTCGCGGTCCAGAATCAAAAAAATAAGAGTTTGGAGCATTAAAAAACTTGTATCCATAGAACATTTGGCGTAACATAGATAATGAATAAATAGGAGTTAATATCATTCCAATTGCCATTACAAATGTAATTAGTATTTTTGTTATTAAAAAAAATTTTTGGCTGGTAATTAGTCCCAAAAATACTATTAATTCTGCAACAAAACCACTCATCCCCGGTAATGCAAGGGAAGCCATCGATAAGATACTGAAAGTCGTGAATATTTTTGGAACCGGGATCGCCATTCCGCCCATTTCGTCGAGATAAACAAGACGTATTCTATCAAAACTCGTTCCCGCCAAGAAAAAAAGTGCAGCGCCAATAAAGCCATGAGAGATTATTTGTAAAATGGCTCCATTGAGGCCCATATCACTTATAGAGCCAATTCCTATAATTATGAAACCCATATGAGATATGGAGGAATAGGCTATTCTTTTTTTTAAATTACGTTGACCGGGAGATACTGAAGCTGCATAGATTATTTGAATTGTACCTACTATAATCAACCAGGGAGCAAATAGAGAATGAGCGCGGGGCAATAATTCCATATTGATCCGAACCAATCCATACGCTCCCATTTTTAATAAAATTCCGGCTAGAAGCATACAAGTACTGTAATGTGCCTCTCCATGGGTGTCTGGTAACCATGTATGTAAAGGTATAATCGGTGATTTGACAGCAAAAGCAATAAGAAATCCAATATAGAATATTATTTCCAGTGCTACTGGATAAGATTGATTAGCTGATGTTTCAAAATTTAATGTTGGTTCATTGGAACCATATAAACCGATACCCAGAACTCCGATTAATAAAAAAACGGAACTTCCTGCAGTGTACAAAATAAACTTTGTAGCTGAATACAAACGTTTCTTTCCCCCCCACACGGATAGAAGTAGATAAACGGGAATTAATTCTAACTCCCACATGATGAAAAAAAGTAAAAGGTCTCGAGAAGAAAATGATCCTATTTGACCGCTATACATTGCTAACATCAGGAAATGGAATAATCGGGAATCTCGAGTAACCGGCCGAGCCGCTAAAGTAGCTAAAGTGGTGATAAATCCTGTCAGCAAAATAGGTCCTATAGAAAGTCCATCTATTCCCAATCTCCAGTAAAAATCAAAAAAATTGATCCATTTATAATCCTCCGTCAATTGCATTAATGGATCGTCCAATTGGAAATGATAATAGAATGCATAAGTTATTAGAAGGAGTTCTATTGCGCATATAAATATAGTATAACCCCTAATTATCTTATTTCCTCTATGAGGTAGAAAGAAAATTAAAGAACCCGCGAATATTGGCAAAACTACCACTATTGTTAACCAAGGAAAATAATTCGTAGTAAAAACAAGATACACTTTGACCAGAAAAATCCGTGCTCGAAAAAAAAAATAGAATATATTTTTTCGAGCAGGGGGATTTTTGTCGGTAAAAAAAAAAATTAAATGTATTCAGGTGGGATTTGTGAAAGGGATCAATAAGCTAGGCCCATGCTTCGAGTTGTTTCATGCCATAAATAAACTCGAACACTCAAGTAATCCGTTGGACAGGCGGATTCACATCTCTTACAACCAACACAGTCTTCTGTTCTTGGAGCAGAAGCAATTTGCTTAGCTTTACATCCGTCCCAAGGTATCATTTCTAATACATCTGTGGGGCAGGCTCGGACACATTGAGTACACCCTATACATGTATCATAAATCTTTACTGAATGTGACATTGGATATATAAATTTTTGAACATCATAAATTTTCGATCTAGTAAACTTGTAAATGAATTATACATATATTTAGACACCAGATGAATCAATGATTTACCAGAATTAATCTGCTTCCGGATCGGCTCATGCGAGAGGTCCAAGATCCTTTGATTTATTGCATTTTTTGTAAACACGATCAATACGTTATGTACCATCCATGTTAATTCGACTTGATAAATATTATAATTTCTATGATTAATACTGCTTATTAATACAATACTACTTATTCAACAAATTTGATTGATTGATACGAGTTGATTTTCTGTTACGATAAATTGCGGAAATAATAGCTGGTCCAATAGCTGCTTCAGCGGCTGCAATAGCTATAACAAAAATTGAAAAAAGATTTCCTTTCAATTGGCGACTATCAAAAAAATCAGAAAATGTTACAAAATTTATATTAACTGCATTCAGTATAAGTTCAAGACACATAAGGGCTCTAACCATATTTCGACTTGTGATCAATCCATAGATACCGATAGAAAATAAATAGGCACTCACAACAAGTACATGTTCGAGCATCATTGACCAACTCCTTATCAATTTCGATTCATTTCAAGATAAAAAACAATTTAATGGGTTCAATTGACTAGATAGAATATAAAAAGTTTGGTAATAGATTGAATAAAAGAATTTCTATTTATATTTTAGACATAAACAATCTTCAAATAAAATTGAAGTGAGGAGAAATGGATGTGATAACGCAGAACAAAGTTTAATTTGTATTTCGGTTATTAGTTCGAAAGATTTATTACTGGCGAGCCACAGCAATTGCACCTATCAAAGCAGCTAAAAGAATTATCGAAATGAGTTCAAATGGAAGAAAAAAATCTGTTGATAAATGAATTCCAATTTGTTGACTGTTACTTATCAAATCTTGCTCTATAATCTGGTTTGATCTTGTAGTCCAAATAATCCCGTACCATGACGTATCCAGAATAGTAGTCATTAGTGAAACAAAAATACCTGTACAAACCAACAAAGTAACCCCATCTCCAACGGTCCAAAGATTAAAATCTTTGTAATATTCTGAACCATTCATGAACATGACAGCAAATATGATTAAAACATTTATGGCTCCCACGTAAATAAGGAGCTGTGCGGCAGCTACAAAATGAGAGTTTGATAGAATATAGAATAAAGATATACAAACAAGAACCAGTCCCAACGAAAAAGCAGAATAAATTGGGTTGGTAAGTAATACTACTCCTACACCTCCTAATATAAGACTGAATCCCAAAAAGACTAAAAGAAAATCATGTATCGGTCCGGGCAAATCCATTATATGTAAATAGATAAATAAATCGAAATTTTTTTCATGACCTTATTGACCTCACCAGGAAAAAATTTTTTCTGAAAAGTTCTTAATTGAATTAAATCTAAATGCTAAGGAATGTGAATTGATGTAGGTACAGTTCTTGGACTAATATCATTCTTTATCTTAAAGAGTGGTTCGAAACTATATATATTTTTTTAGATTTCGAAATAATTACAGATATATTCATATTCAGTATTCAGAGATTTTCAATCCAAATTGAAGCACAAACCAACCAATCAATAGTTGGAATTTGTAGTTAGTGACTAAACAAAATAAACGAAAGAAACGGCATTTCTTTCGATCAAAACGGAAACTTACTAATTGGAAATTACTCTTTATCTTTATCCTTAATCAAAGGATTTACTTATAGATATTATATATATATTTTTATATATTTTTTTTTATTTTTTTTTTCGGTGAATTTAAAATTGTTCGAATTGTATAATCGTCAATTACTGACATTGGTAAACGACCCAAGGCAATTTGATTATAATTCAATTCGTGACGATCATAAGTAGAAAGCTCATATTCTTCAG